ATGATAAAATTTTTAATAATAATAATATTTATAATTCCTATTTGTTTTATAAAAAATATATTTTGAATGGTTCAAATAATATTATTTTTTATAATATTTATATACATAAATTTAAATATAACTTCTAATTTATATTGTAATTTAAGATATATAATATCTTGTGATATTATATCTTATGGATTAATTTTATTAAGAATTTGAATTTCTATTTTAATAATTATAGCAAGAGAAAATGTATTTAAATCAAATTTTTATGTTAATTTTTTTTTATTTAATATTATTTTTTTATTAATTATATTATATTTAACTTTTAGTGTAATAAATATATTTATATTTTATTTATTTTTTGAAGGTAGATTAATTCCTACTTTAATATTAATTATTGGATGGGGTTATCAGCCTGAACGAATTAAAGCTGGAATGTATTTATTATTTTATACATTATTTGTTTCTTTACCTTTATTAATAGGAATTTTTTATATTTTTAATGAAATAAATAGAATAATAATTTATTTTTTAAAATTTATAAATATAAATATATATTTATTATATTTTTCTATAATTATAGCATTTTTAGTAAAAATACCTATATATTTTGTTCATTTATGATTACCTAAGGCTCATGTTGAAGCTCCTGTATCAGGTTCAATAATTTTAGCAGGTATTATATTAAAATTAGGTGGTTATGGGTTATTGCGTTTAATAATTTTTTTACAACAAGTAAATTTAAAGTTAAATTATATTAGAATTGTAATTAGATTAGTTGGTGGATTTTATATTAGTTTAAAGTGTTTTTGTCAGGTTGATATTAAGTCTTTGATTGCTTATTCATCTGTAGCTCATATAAGAATAGTTATTAGAGGAATTATAATTATAAATTATTGGGGATTTTTAGGTTCATATATTATAATAATTGGTCATGGATTATGTTCATCTGGTATGTTTTGTTTAGCTAATATTAGTTATGAACGACTTCATAGTCGTAGATTATATATTAATAAGGGTATAATAAATTTTATACCTTCTATAAGATTATGATGATTTTTATTAATATCTTCTAATATGGCCGCTCCTCCAAGTTTAAATTTAATAGGGGAAATTAGTTTAATTAATAGATTGATAAGATGATCTTGAATTTCTATAATTATGTTAATATTAATTTCTTTTTTTAGAGCTGGATATAGATTATATTTATATTCATATATTCAACATGGGAAGTATTATTCAGGAATTTATAGATATTATACGGGTGTTTCACGTGAATATTTAATATTAATATTACATTGATTACCATTAAATTTAATAGTAATTAAAATTGATTATAGAATAATTTGATTTTATTTAAATAATTTAATTAAAATATTGATTTGTGGTATCAAATATGTGAATAAAATTTCATTTTAAATTATAAATAATATAAAATATTCAATTTGTTTTATTTCTTTTTTTTTTTTAATAATAATAAGATTAATAAATTTTTTTATAATAATTTATTTTATTATAAATAATATAGTTATTTTTTTAGAATGAGAAATTATTTCTTTTAATTCAATAAGAGTAGTAATATCAATTTTATTAGATTGAATATCATTATTATTTATAATATTTGTATTTTTAATTTCTTCTGTTGTTATTTATTATAGAAAAAGATATATAAGATCTGAATTAAATTTAAGACGATTTATTATTTTAGTATTATTATTTGTTAGTTCTATAATATTATTAATTATTAGTCCTAATATTATTAGAATTTTATTAGGATGAGATGGTTTAGGATTAGTATCTTACTTATTAGTAATTTATTATCAAAATTTAAAATCTTATAATGCTGGTATATTAACAGCATTATCAAATCGTATTGGGGATGTTTTAATTTTATTAAATATTTCTTGAATAATAAATTATGGAAGATGAAATTATATTTTCTATTTAGAATTTATGAAAAATGATTGAGAGATAAGAATAATTAGTTCATTAATTATTATAGCTGCAATAACTAAAAGAGCTCAAATTCCTTTTAGATCTTGATTACCTGCTGCTATAGCTGCTCCTACTCCTGTATCAGCTTTAGTTCATTCTTCTACATTAGTTACAGCTGGGGTTTATTTATTAATTCGATTTAATATAATATTATTAGATACATTTTTTTTAAAAATTTTATTATTATTATCTGGTTTGACTATATTTATAGCTGGTATTAGAGCTAATTATGAGTTTGATTTAAAAAAAATTATTGCTTTATCTACTTTAAGACAATTAGGTTTAATAATAAGAATTTTAAGAATAGGATTACCTGATTTAGCTTTTTTTCATTTATTAACTCATGCTATATTTAAAGCTTTATTATTTATATGTGCTGGTGTAATTATTCATATAATAAATGATATACAGGATATTCGATTTATAGGAGGGATTACATATTATATTCCTTTAACATCATTATGTATAAATATTTCTAATATAGCTTTATGTGGTATTCCATTTTTAGCAGGGTTTTACTCTAAGGATTTAATTTTAGAATTAGTTAGTTTTAGAAATTTAAATATATTAGTTTTTTTTTTATATTATATTTCAACAGGATTAACAATATTTTATACAATTCGTTTAATTATATATTTAATAGTAAATGATTTTAATTTAATTAGAATTTACAATTTATATGATGAAGATTATATTATATTAAAAAGTATATTTGTTTTATTATTTATGAGAGTAGTAAGAGGAAGATTTTTAAGTTGAATGATTTTTTCTTATCCTTATATAATTTATTTACCTTTTAATTTAAAAATAATAGTGATTTATGTTAGAATTATTGGTGGTTTTATAGGATATTTAATTAGAAATATACAAATTTATTCAGTTAATAAGTTTTTAATAACTTATAATTTAAGTAGATTTTTATGTTTAATATGATTTATACCTAATTTATCAACATATGGTTTAAGATATTATTTTCTTAATTTTGGACAAAATTTATTAAAAAATGTAGATATAGGATGAAGAGAAGTATATAGAGGTTGAGGTTTAATAGAAGTTGTGAAAAAATATTCAATTTTTTATAATTTTTATCAAATAAATAGATTAAAAATTTATTTATTTAGATTTGTTATTTGAATAATAATTAGTTTATTTATATTATTATTATTATAATTTATTTAAATAGCTTATATATTAGAGCATAATATTGAAGATATTAAGGAAATAATTGTTATTTTTAAATAATAAATAATATTTATAAAAAAAAATATTTTTTATTTTTACAATGAAAATGTAAAGTTTTAAATTAAACTATATAAACAAGAAATATTAATGGAATTTAACCACTAAAAATTAAGTTAGCAGCTTATTTTTAATCTTTATATTTCTTTAATTATTTATTTAATTGGAATTTATATTCAATTTTATCATTAACAGTGATATACCTCTATTTTGGTTTCAATTAAATAATTAATTAATTATTGAAAAAAAAAGAAGGAAGGTATAATATAATAAATAAGGAGTTATTAAACTCAATCTTTTAAGTCGAAATTAAATGCAAATTTTGCTTCTTATTTATAAGTTAATAAATTTTAAGATAAATTGAATAATCAATATTTTTTGAATGCAAATCAAATGTTTTAAATTAAACTATAATCCTTATATATATATATATATATATATATATTAAATTAAAATTAATTTGTTCAATTTAATATATTTTGATTTCATTCATGATAAAGTCCTAAAATTAAAATTACTAAAAAAAAAAATCTAGTTTTTGTTCATAAAATAAAATTTACTATTTTAAATAATGGAATGATAGGGAAAATTAAAGCAATTTCAACATCGAAAATTAAAAAAATAACTGTAATTAGGAAAAAATGTAATGAGAATGGAATTCGAGCTGACGATTTTGGATCAAATCCACATTCAAAGGGAGAAGATTTTTCTCGGTCAGAAAATGATTTTTTTGAAAGAATAATTGATAAAAATATTATAATATTAGAAATAATTATAATTAAAATAAAAATATTTATTATTAAAATAATTATTTATATTAAAAACTTTTAAACTTTTTGATTGGAAGTCAAATATACTAAATATATTATATAAATAATTAGTTTCCTCATCAATAGATAGAAATATAAAGGAATAATCAAACTACATCTACAAAATGTCAATATCAAGCAGCTGCTTCAAATCCAAAATGATGATTTTTAGAAAAATGATTATTTAAATGTCGAATTAAACAAATTAATAAAAATATTGTTCCAATAATTACATGTAATCCATGAAATCCAGTTGCTATGAAAAAAGTTGATCCATAAATTCTATCTGCAATAGTAAAAGGTGCTTCAAAATATTCATAAGCTTGTAAAATAGTAAAATAAATTCCTAAGGTAATAGTGATAAATAAACCTTGAGTAGTTTGGGAGTTATTATTTTCTATTAAAGCATGGTGAGCTCAAGTAACAGAAACACCTGATCTAATTAAAATAATAGTATTAAGTAAAGGAATTTGAAATGGATTAAATGGAGTAATTCTTATAGGAGGTCATATAGAACCAATTTCAATATTAGGAGATAAACTTCTATGAAAAAATGCTCAAAAAAAGGATAAAAAAAAAAATACTTCAGAAACAATAAATAAAATTATTCCTCAGCGAAGGCCTTTAGTAACTAAAATAGTATGTTTACCTTGAAGAGTTCCTTCTCGACAAACATCTCGTCATCATTGATATATAGTTAAAATAACAATTAAATAACCTAAAATTAATAAATTTAAGTTAAAATTATGAAATCATTTAACTATTCCTGTAACTAATGTTATAACTCCAATAGCTCCTGTTAAAGGTCATGGACTATAATCTACTAAATGAAATGGGTGATTATGTGTAATTTTCATTAATAATTATTTGAATTTAATAGAGATTTTATTAATTTACTTCACTAGAATATAATGTTCTTAAAATTGCAATAACATAAGATTGAATTACTGCTACAGCTGATTCTAAGACTAATAATAAGATTTGAATTAAAACTAAAAATATAATTATATAATGGTTTATATTAGGTCCTGTACCTCTTAAAAGAGTTATTAGTAAATGACCAGCAATTATATTAGCTGTTAGTCGAACTGCTAATGTTCCTGGTCGAATAATATTACTAATTGTTTCAATTAGAACTATAAAAGGTATTAGAATAGAAGGAGTTCCTTGTGGAATTATATGAATAAATATATGTTGGGAATTATTTAATCATCCATAAATTATAAATCTTAATCATAAAGGAAGAGAGATTGATAAAGATAAAGTTAAATGACTAGTTCTTGTAAAAATATAAGGGAATAATCCTAAAAAATTATTAAATAAAATAAATGTAAATATTGAAATAAAAATAAATGTAGATCCTTGGAAATAATTATTTTTTAATAAAGTTTTAAATTCGTTATGAAGTTTAGATAAAATAAAATTTCAAAATATAAAATGACGGTTTGGAATTAATCAAAATGAATAAGGAATAAATAAAATTCCTAAAATTGTTCTAATTCAGTTTAGTGAAAGATTAAAGATATTAGTAGAAGGATCAAAAATTGAAAATAAGTTACTTATCATTTTCAATTAAATTTTTTTTTATAAAAACTTATATTATTATTATTTATATTTTTAATATTAATATTATAAATATAATAGTTTATAATATTAAAAATTAAAAAAATAATAATAAAAAAAAAAAAGGATATTAATCAATTAATAGGTATTATTTGAGGAATAAAAGAATATTACTTAAGTAATAATTTAAATTTGACATATTTATGTTATATAATTTAACTAATTCTTTCATTAGAAGTAATTGCTAATTTACTATAAAATGGTTTAAGAGACCAGTACTTGCTTTCAGTCATCTAATGAAGAATAATTATTAATTCAATTAATGAAATTTTTAATTGAAATACTTTCAATTACAATAGGTATAAAACTATGATTTGCACCACAAATTTCTGAACATTGACCATAAAAAATTCCAGGTCGATTAATAAAAAAATTAGTTTGATTTAATCGACCTGGATTGGCATCTACTTTTACTCCTAATGAAGGGACTGTTCATGAATGAATAACATCTGTTGCTGTTACTATAATACGGATTTGATTATTTATAGGTAATACAATTCGATTATCAACATCTAATAATCGAAAATTACTAGGTTGAAGTTCATTAGAGGGGATTATATATGAGTCAAATTCAATATTATGAAAATCAGAATATTCATAACTTCAATATCATTGATGACCAATAGATTTCAAAGTAATTAAAGGATTATTTAATTCATCTAATAAATAGAGTAAACGAAGAGATGGTAATGCAATAAAAATTAAAGTAATTGCTGGAAGAATGGTTCAAATTAATTCAATTATTTGACCTTCTAATAAAAATCGATTAATATATTTATTAAATAATAGTCTTATTATTAAATATCCCACTAAAACTGTAATTATAATAAGAATAATTAAAGTGTGATCGTGAAAAAAAATAATTTGTTCTATTAAAGGTGAAGCTCCATTTTGTAAATTTAAATTTGATCATGTTGCTATTTCTAAAAAAAGGATAAACCTTTATAAATGGGGTTTAAATCCATTACATATAATCTGCCATATTAGAAATTTCTTAAAATGGGAAGTTCATTATATGAATGTTCTGCAGGTGGAAGAGCTTGATATCATTCAATTGAAGATGGTAAATTTAAGGAAAATAAAGCAATTCGTTGATTAATTATTGATTCTCAAATAATAATTAATATAAATATTACTGCTAATAAAGAAATATATGACCCTAATGAAGAAATAATATTTCAAGAAATATAAGAGTCAGGATAATCTGAGTATCGTCGAGGTATTCCAGCTAATCCTAAAAAATGTTGAGGAAAAAAAGTTAAATTAACTCCAATAAATATAATAAAAAATTGAATTTTTAATATATAAGGATTTATACATAATCCTGTAAATAAGGGGTATCAATGAATAAAGCCTCCTATAATTGCGAATACAGCTCCTATAGATAATACATAATGGAAATGAGCTACTACATAATATGTATCATGAAGTGTAATATCAATAGAAGAGTTAGATAAAATAACTCCTGTTAGTCCTCCTACTGTAAATAAAAATACAAATCCTAGTCTTCATAAAATTGATGGGGAATAATTAATTTGAGTTCCATGGAAAGTAGCTAATCATCTAAAAATTTTAATTCCTGTTGGTACAGCAATAATTATTGTTGCTGATGTAAAATAAGCTCGAGTATCAATATCTATACCTACTGTAAATATATGATGAGCTCAAACAATAAAACCTAATAATCCAATAGCTAATATAGCATAAATTATTCCTAAACAACCAAATGTTTCCTTTTTTCCTCTTTCTTGGGAAATAATATGGGAGATTATCCCAAATCCCGGTAAAATTAAAATATATACTTCAGGATGTCCAAAAAATCAAAATAAATGTTGGTAAAGAATTGGATCTCCTCCTCCGGCAGGATCAAAAAAAGAAGTATTTAAATTTCGATCTGTTAAAAGTATAGTAATAGCACCTGCTAATACAGGTAAAGATAATAATAATAAGAATGCTGTAATTCCCACAGCTCATACAAATAAAGGTATTTGATCAAATATTAAATTATTTAATCGTATATTAATAATTGTAGTAATAAAATTAATAGCACCTAAAATTGATGAGATTCCTGCTAAATGTAAAGAAAAAATAGCTAAATCTACTGATCTTCCTCTATGAGCAATATTAGAAGAAAGAGGTGGATATACTGTTCATCCAGTTCCTGCTCCATTTTCTACAATTCTTCTAGAGATTAATAAAGTTAAAGAGGGGGGTAAAAGTCAAAAACTTATATTATTTATTCGGGGGAAAGCTATATCTGGGGCTCCTAATATTAATGGTACTAATCAATTTCCAAAACCTCCAATTATAATTGGTATTACTATAAAGAAAATTATAATAAAGGCATGAGCTGTGACAATAGTATTATAAATTTGATCATCTCCAATTAATGAACCGGGGTTTCCTAGTTCAGCTCGAATTAATAAACTTAATGAAGTTCCTACTATTCCTGCTCAAATTCCAAAAATAAAATATAAAGTTCCAATATCCTTATGATTTGTTGAATAAAGTCATTTTCGCTAAAAAAAAAATAAAATGGCTGAGTTATATAAGCGATAAATTGTAAATTTATTAACGAGAAATTTCTCTTTTATTAATATATTTTAATTAATTTAGTCTTATATTCAATAATGATATAAAATTGCAAATTTTAAGGAGTATTAATTATACTAAGGCTTAAAGAATATTTCTTTATAAATAATTTTGAAGACTATTAGTTTTATTTAACTTAAAACCTTATATAAAAAAAAAGGTTCTAAGAATTATACCTAATAAGGAGAAAAAAGAAAAAATATTAATTAATGAAAATTTATTATTTTTAATAAAAATTTTAAATCATTTTATTTTAAGATAATTAAATATGAAAGTTGAATAAATAATACGAATATAAAAAAATAATAAAATTAATCTTATTATAATTAAAATAAAAGTTAAAAAATATATTTGATTAATAATTAAAAAATTAATAATAATTCATTTAGGAAAAAATCCAATAAAAGGAGGTAATCCTCCTAAAGATAAAAAATTAATCAATAAATTAATTTTAATAAGGGGATTTATATTATTAATAAATAATTGATTAATATAATATATATTTAAAATAGAAAAAATAAAGCATATAATTCTAATTATAAATGAATATATTAATAAATAAAATAATCATAAATTTTCTCTGATTATAATTGAAGATAATATTCAACTTAAATTATTAATAGATGAAAAAGCTATAATTTTTCGTAATGAAGTTTGATTTAATCCTCCTAAAGCTCCAATAATAGCATTTAATATAATAATTATTAAAATGAAATTTTTATTAAAATAATATGATAAAATAATTATGGGGGTAATTTTTTGTCATGTTATTAAAATAAAATTATTAAATCAAGATAATCCTTCAACAATATTAGGAAATCAAAAGTGGAAAGGTGAAGCTCCTATTTTTATTAATATTGATGAATTAATTATAATTGATAAAAAAAAATTTATTTCAAAATTTTTTAATAATATTATTTTTATTAAAATTGAAAATAAAAAATTAATTGAAGCAATAGATTGAGTTAAAAAATATTTTAGTGATGCTTCAGTAGCTAGAAGATTATTAGAATTAGAAATTAATGGGATAAATCTTAATAAATTAATTTCTAACCCAATTCAACAACCAAGTCAAGAATTAGAAGAAATTGAAATTAATGTACTAAAAATTAAAATAAAAAAAAAAAATATTTTTGATGAATTAAAAGAAAAGAAGATTTAAAATAATTTTAAAAATAAGGAAGAATTAAAAATTCATTATTATTATTATAATTATATTTTAGTGTATGAAGCACAATAGTTTTTGATACTATTAGATATAGTTTGATTCTATAAAATATAATAAAGGTAAATTTAACTTACTTAATTTATCCTATCAGAATAATCCTTTAATCAGGCACTTTATTTTTAAAAAAAAGGATTTTCCTTTATAGTTGGGGTATGAACCCAAAAGCTTAATTTAGCTTATTTTTAATATATTTTTTATATTTAATGAAAAATTATTAAAAATGGTCTAAAAACTAACATGAATGAAAAAATTCTTAGAAATTTCACTATATATATATATATATATTAAATATTTAAATAAATTAATATATTAATAATACTTTAAATCACTGAAAGAATTAATATCAATTATATTAATATATTGTAATTTTTAAGAATTGTAATTGTTTAATTTCCAAATTTGGTTTTATTATGAATATTATAAAGAAAAAAAAAAGAGAAATTATTTAATATTTAATAATTATATTAAATATTTTAATATACATTTATATATATATATTAAATATTTAAATATAAAAAAAAAAAAAAAAAAATCTATGTGTAAAATTATACATATAAATAAAAATTTTTGTAGTTTGGAAAATTTATTTAAAGTTTATTTTACATATAAATTTTAGTGTTAATATTAATTTATTTTAATAATAAGTTAATTTTTCTTTTAGTAATTAATATTAAAATATTTAAGAAATTAATATTTAGTAATATTTAAATTAATAACAAATTTTGTGCCAGCAGTTGCGGTTAAACAAAGATTAAATTAAATTTTATTAGTTAATTAATTAATAATTTATAGTGTATAATATAAATTTTAAATTATTAGGTGAAATTTTAATTTAATAAAATATTATTTTAATTTTATGAATTAATAAATTTTTTTAAAAACTAGGATTAGATACCCTATTATTAAAATTTTAAATTAAAATACTAAAATAGTAGTTAATTATTTATTGAAACTTAAACAATTTGGCGGTATTTTAGTTCATTTAGAGGAATCTGTTTAATAATTGATAATCCACGAATAAATTTACTTAGTTTATAATTTTGTATATCGTTGTTAAAAAAATATTTTTTAATAATAATAATATTTAAAAATTAATAAAAAAAAATTAAATCAGATCAAGATGCAGATTATAATTAAGAATATAATGGATTACAATAAATTTATTTAAATGAATATTAATTTGAAATAATTAATTGAAATTGGATTTAAATGTAATTTTATTTAATTTAATAAAATGATTGAAAATTGAAATATGTACATATTGCCCGTCGCTTTCATATATTAAAAAATTGAAATAAGTCGTAACAAAGTAGAGGTACTGGAAAGTGTTTCTAGAAAGACAAATTAGAGCTTGAAATAAAGTATTTCATTTACATTGAAAAGATATTATAATATTAATTAATTTGAGGGGAAAAATTAATAATATTAATAGTTAATAAAAGAATTTTTAAATTAAGTAAATTAAATTATTTTAATGGGGGTTAAAGTATTTTAATAGAAAAAATTAGAAATTTTATAGTGAAATAGTATTGTAAAAGAATTTTGAAATAATTGAAAATAAAATTATTATAAAGTAATTTTTATTTAATGTATCTTGTGTATCAGAGTTTATTAAAAAATATTCTTTGAAGTAGAAATTCTCGAATTTAAGAGAGATAATTAATTATAAAAGTTATTGTAACATAAATATTTTAAATAATTAATTGGAAATGAAATGTTAAATCGTTCTTAAATATATCTAGTTTTTTTAGAAAAAAATTTAATTTTAAATTTATATATGATAATATTTATTAATTAATTAATTAATTAATAAATTTAAAATGTAAATTTTATATTTTAAGGGATAATCTTTAATTTAAATAAATATAATTAAAATTAAAAAGTTTTATGAAAATTATATAATTTAAATTGTTAATAAATTTTAGTTTATTATAAATAATTTCATATTAATATAAAATTTAATTAAAAATTTATTTTTTTATAAAAAAATGTTTTATAATTAATTAAAATCAAATATAATGATAAAATTAGTATATAATTATAAATTTATTTAATTAATTTAAATTTAATTAATTAAAAGGAATTCGGCAAAAATTTATGTTCACTTGTTTAACAAAAACATGTCTTTTTGAAATTAATATAAAGTCTAATCTGCCCACTGATTATAAAATAATTGAAGGGCTGCAGTATATTGACTGTACAAAGGTAGCATAATCATTAGTCATTTAATTGATGACTTGTATGAAAGATTGGATGAAATATAAACTGTCTCTTAATTAAATTATAGAATTTAATTTTTTAATTAAAAAGTTAAAATGAATTAAAAAGACGAGAAGACCCTATAGAGTTTTATAATTAATTAAATTAAGAATTATTTATAAAATTAAAAATTTAAATTTTTATTAATTATTTTATTGGGGTGATAGAAAAATATAAATAACTTTTTTTAATATATAACATAAATAAGTGATTAAATGATCCAATTTTATTGATTATAAGAAAAAATTACCTTAGGGATAACAGCGTAATTTTTTTTTTTAGTTCAAATAAAAAAAAGAGTTTGCGACCTCGATGTTGGATTAAGATAAAATTTAAATGCAGAAGTTTAAAATTTTGATCTGTTCGATCATTAAAATCTTACATGATCTGAGTTCAAACCGGTGTGAGCCAGGTTGGTTTCTATCTTTTAAATTATAAAATATTTTAGTACGAAAGGATTAAATATTTAAATTAAATTTTTTTTTTATATGAATTTTATTAATAAGATTTAATAAATATTAATAATATTAAGATTTAATATATATATATATATTATTATTATACTATTTTGGCAGAAAAATGTAATGATTTTAGAAGTCATGAATGTATAATTTAATTATATAGGTAGTATATGATAATAAATGATATTTATTTAATTTTTATTGGTTTATTGATTTTAATTATTGGGGTTTTAATTGGTGTTGCTTTTTTAACTTTATTAGAACGTAAAGTTTTAGGTTATATTCAGATTCGTAAGGGTCCTAATAAATTAGGATTAATAGGGATTTTACAACCTTTTTCTGATGCTATTAAATTATTTACTAAGGAACAAACTTATCCTAATTTTTCTAATTATATTATATATTATTTTTCTCCTGTAGTTGGTTTTATTTTATCTTTAATTATTTGAATGGTAATTCCTTATTATTTTAATTTAATTAGATTTAATTTGGGTATTTTATTTATTTTATGTTGTATGAGATTAGGGGTATATACTGTGATAGTTGCTGGTTGATCATCAAATTCAAATTATGCTTTATTGGGAGGTTTACGAGCAGTAGCTCAAACAATTTCTTATGAAGTTAGATTAGCTATAATTTTAATGTCAAGAATTGTAATAATTATAGATTTTAATTTATTAAATTTTGTTATTTATCAGAATATAATTTGATTTATTGTTTTAATATTTCCTTTAAGATTATGTTGAATTAGATCAATATTAGCTGAAACTAATCGAACTCCTTTTGATTTTGCTGAAGGGGAAAGAGAATTGGTTTCTGGATTTAATGTTGAATATAGAAGAGGAGGATTTGCTTTAATTTTTTTAGCAGAATATTCAAGAATTTTATTTATAAGTTTATTATTTGTTATAATTTATATAGGGGGTTTTGATTTAACTATTTTTTTTTTTTTAAAATTAACATTTATTGCTTTTTTATTTATTTGAGTTCGTGGTACATTACCTCGTTATCGCTATGATAAGTTAATGTATTTAGCTTGAAAGAGATATTTACCTGTTTCTATAAATTTTTTATTATTTTTTTTAGGGTTAAAAATTTTTTTAATATAGATTTTTGATTATTTTTAGTATAAATTAATAGAATTATTATTATTCTTTCTTAAGTTTTCAAAACAAATGCTTAAATACAAGCTCATTAATTAAATTAATTAAAAATTAAGTTATCTCAATATTTATTTATTAAAGGATTAATAATAAAATAAGAAAAGTAAAAAATAGTTAATAATTGTCCGGTAATAATATAAGGATCTTCTACAGGACGGGCTCCAATTCAGGTTAATAAAATAATTATAGTGATTAATGTTCAGAAAAGAAGTTGATTAATAGGGTAAAATTGAATTCCTTGAATTTTTTTATTAAAGGTGAAAGGTAAAATAATTAAAATTAAAATAGATATAACTAATGCAATAACACCTCCTAATTTATTAGGAATTGATCGTAAGATAGCATATGCAAATAAAAAATATCATTCTGGTTGAATATGTTCAGGAGTTACTAAAGGATTAGCTGGGATAAAATTATCAGGATCACCTAATAAATAAGGATTAGTTAATGTTAATATAATTAGGAAAAATAATAATATAATAGCACCTAATAAATCTTTGTAAGAAAAGAATGGGTGAAATGGAATTTTATCATAGTTACTATTTAATCCTAAAGGGTTATTAGATCCAGTTTGGTGGAGAAATAATAAGTGAATTATTGTTATTATTAAGATAATAAATGGTAATAAAAAGTGAAAAGTATAAAATCGTGTTAAAGTTGCATTATCTACTGAAAATCCTCCTCAAATTCAATTTACTAATATAGTTCCTAAATAAGGAATTGCTGATAATAAATTAGTAATTACTGTAGCTCCTCAGAATGATATTTGTCCTCAAGGTAAAACATAACCTATAAAAGCTGTTGCTATAAGTAAAAATAAAATTGTTACTCCAATTATTCAAGTATGTTTTAAATTAAAAGATTCATAATAAATTCCTCGTCCAATATGAAGATAAATACAAATAAAGAATAAAGAAGCTCCATTTGCATGAAGTGTACGGATTAATCAACCATAATTAACATTTCGGCAAATATAATTTACTCTATAAAATGCTAATTCAATATTAGCTGTATAATATATAGTTAAAAATAATCCTGTTAAGATTTGAATAATTAAACATAAAGCTAATAGTGATCCAAAATTTCATCAATAAGAAATATTAGAAGGGGATGGTAGATCAACTAATGATCCATTAATAATTTTAAAAATAGGGTTAGATTTTCGTAAAAGAATAAATTTATTATTTATCATTAGTTATATTTTGATCGTAAAGGACCATAGAAAATATTAGTAATTTTTACTACTGCAATTAATGTAATAAATAAATAAATAATTAATATTAATATAATTATAAATGTTTGATTATTATAAAGTTTTCTTAAATTAATTTTATTTTCATTATTAATAAATAGAGATAAAGATAAAAAATTTTCTATATCAGAATTAAATGAAAAATTTATTCAATATAAATTATTTATGAATAATAATTGTATAATTATGAAAATAAATAAAGAAAATATTAATAATAATTTTGTATTAAAAGATGGTTTGAATAGTTCATTTGATGCGATTCTTGATACATAAATAAATAGAACTAATAATCCTCCTAAAAAAGTTAAGAATAAAATATAAGAAAATCAATAAGTTTTAATTATTATTCCTGATAGTAAGCATACTAACAACGTTTGTATTAAAATTATTAATCCTATTGAAAGAGGATTATTTAAAAATATTATAAATAAAGAAATAAAGGTAATTAAAAATGATAAAAATATTTTTGTAATATCAAATCAAAGAATAGTTTAAGTAAAATAATAATTTTGGAGATTATTGATAAAGAAATTCTTTTTCTTTGAAGTTTTTAAAGTAAATTACTTAATTTTGATTTACAAGACCAATGTTTTTTTTAAACTATAAAAACTATTAATGATAATTTATATATGAATACTTTTTCTTATTATGTTTATTATTGGAAATATAATTTTTGTTTTGAAGCATAAGCATTTGTTAATTGTTTTATTAAGATTAGAATTTATTGTTTTAAGAATTTTTTTTTTTATATTAATTTTTTTAAATTATATTGATTATGATTTATATATATTAATGGTATTTTTAGTTTTTTCTGTATGTGAAGGAGCTTTAGGTTTATCTATTTTAGTTTCTTTAATTCGTACACATGGTAATGATTATTTTCAAGGATTTAATTTATTATAAATAATTAATAATTTAATTTGAAATGATTTTTATAAAAAAAA